ATTAAAATTAGAACAAAAATTATAGCTCTAATAACATTAATTTTATCAACAATAATTATTATTAGTTCAGAAAATTGATTTAGTATATGAATAGGATTAGAAATTAATATATTATCTTTTATCCCTATTTTAAAAAAAGAAAAAAGCAAAAATTCATCAGAAGCAAAGATAATATATTTTTTAATTCAAAGACTTAGATCAATTGTATTTCTATTTACTATTATTATAACTCCAACAACAATATATTTAAACCAAATAAATACATCAATAATATTAATAAATATAGCAATATTCATAAAAATAGGAATAGCACCAATACATATATGATTTATTAATATAATAAACAAAATCAGATGGGATAATTGTCTAATTTTAATAACATGACAAAAAATTGGACCAATGTTTATATTAACAAATATAAATACCAGAAAAATAATAATTATAATTATAGCAATTTTTAGAGCCATAGTAGGAGCAATTGGGGGTATTAATCAAACATCAATAAAAAAAATTTTAGCTTTCTCTTCAGTTAATCATATAGGATGAATATTTATTTGCATAAAATATGATAATGAAATATGAATTAAATATTTAATTATTTACAGTTTATTATTAGTGCCATTAGTTATATTTCTAAAAAAAAATTCAATTAATTATATTAACCAAATAACAATTAATATAAAAAGAAATATACAAAAAATAAATATTATCATTATAATAATGAGAATTGGAGGATTACCTCCATTTATCGGATTTTTACCAAAATGAATAGTTATTCAATCAATTTTACCCTCAAATGAAATAATTACTATTTTAATTCTTATAATAACATCGATAATTACATTATTTTATTACATTCGAATAATTTCACCAATTATCATAATAAACTCAATTACACAAAAATGAACAATAAAGACATATGAAGATAAAAAAATAATAACATGAAATCTATTATTAAATATAATACTACCGACAACAATAATATTAAATTTAATATAAATCCTTAAGTTAAAAAAACTATTAACCTTCAAAGTTAAAAATATAAATTAAATTTTATAGGTTTTAGTAAAAAAATTACTACTTCAGAATTGCAGTCTAAAATCATATATTGAATATAAAACCTGATAAAGGGATTTTAAATCCATATATAAATTTACAATTTACAACCTATCAATCAGACACTTTATCCAAATTTATTAAAATTTTAATTTATCAGAACAAAAAAATTGAACAAATGAATATATTCTACAAATCATAAAGATATTGGTACTTTATATTTTATATTAGGTATTTGATCAGGAATAATTGGTATATCTATAAGATGAATTATTCGAATTGAACTGGGTCAACCCGGATCATTTATTGGTAATGACCAAATCTATAATACAATTGTTACAGCTCATGCTTTTATTATAATTTTCTTCATAGTTATACCAATTATAATTGGTGGATTTGGAAACTGATTAGTCCCTCTTATAATTGGAGCACCAGACATAGCATTTCCCCGTATAAATAATATAAGTTTTTGATTATTACCTCCTTCATTAACATTATTATTAACAAGTAGTATAGTAGATACTGGTGTAGGAACAGGATGAACTGTATATCCACCTTTATCTAGAAATATTGCCCATAATGGTGCATCAGTAGATCTTGCCATCTTCTCATTACATTTAGCTGGTGTATCTTCAATTCTAGGAGCAGTGAATTTTATTTCAACTATCATAAATATACGAACAACCGGAATAACAAGAGAAAAAATCCCTCTATTTGTTTGATCAGTAGGGATTACTGCCTTATTACTATTATTATCATTACCTGTACTAGCAGGAGCAATTACTATACTTTTAACAGATCGAAATATTAATACATCATTCTTTGACCCTGCAGGAGGTGGTGATCCAGTACTATACCAACATTTATTTTGATTCTTTGGACATCCAGAAGTTTATATTTTAATTTTACCAGGATTTGGTATCATTTCACAAATTATTAGACAAGAAAGAGGAAAAATTAATGCCTTTGGATCAACAGGTATAATTTATGCAATATTAGCCATTGGTTTACTAGGATTCATTGTATGAGCTCACCATATGTTCACAGTAGGAATGGATGTTGATACACGAGCATACTTCACATCAGCTACAATAATTATTGCCATCCCAACTGGAATTAAAATTTTTAGTTGACTAGCAACTATTCACGGGTCTATTATTAATTATACACCCACAACTTTATGAACTTTAGGATTCGTATTCTTATTCACAATTGGAGGATTAACAGGAATTATTTTAGCAAATTCATCAATTGATATTATTTTACATGATACCTATTATGTTGTTGCTCACTTCCATTATGTATTATCAATAGGTGCAGTATTTGCTATTATAGCAGGATTTATTCAATGATATCCCCTATTTACAGGTATAACAATAAATCCTAAATGATTAAAAACACAATTTATTACAATATTTATTGGTGTTAATTTAACATTCTTCCCACAACACTTCTTAGGTCTAAGTGGTATACCACGACGATACTCAGATTATCCTGACATATATATATCATGAAATATCGTATCATCAATTGGTTCAACAATTTCAATTATAGGAACAATAATATTTATCTTCATTATATGAGAAAGTATAATTTCAAAACGAAAAATTATATTTATCATAAATTTAAATTCAAGTATTGAATGACTACAAAACTACCCACCAGCTGAACATTCTTATAACGAAATACCTATTACATTTAACTTTCAATATGGCAGAAATAATGCTATGAACTTAAGATTCATCCATAAAGAATAATCTTTTATTGAAAATAGCTAAATGATCACAAATTAATTTACAAGATGCTAATTCACCAATTATAGAACAATTAATTTTCTTTCACGACAATACGATAGTTATTTTATTAATCATTACAACCCTAGTCGCATGAACAATAATTAAAATAGTTCCAAATAAGATAATTAATCGGTTTATAATAGAAAATCAAATAATTGAAATTATTTGAACCACAATCCCAGCAATAATTCTAATTTTAATTGCCCTACCATCACTAAAAATTTTATATATAATAGACGAAATTAAAACCCCTATAATCACAATTAAGGCTATTGGTCATCAATGATATTGAAGTTATGAATATTCAGATTTCAAAAATATTGAATTTGATTCATACATAAAACCAACTAATGAAATTGAAAATAATGAGTTTCGATTATTAGAAACAGATAATCACATTGTTTTACCTATAAATAATCAAATTCGAATTTTAGTAACAGCAACAGATGTATTACACTCATGAACTATTCCATCATTAGGTGTTAAAATCGATGCCATCCCAGGACGACTTAATCAGGGACTAATTTTCATAAATCGACCAGGTATTCTATATGGTCAATGTTCTGAAATTTGTGGCGCTAATCACAGATTTATACCAATCACTATTGAAAGTGTAACAACTAAACAATTCATTAATTGACTAAAAAATTATTCATTAAGTGGCTGAAAGTTAAGCAATGGTCTCTTAAACCAAAATATAGTAAAATAACAAATACTCTTAATGGAAAAATTAGTTTATAGAAAACATGAATTTGTCAAGTTCAAAAAATTAAAATTAATATTTTTCTATCCCACAAATAGCTCCTTTAGCATGATTAAAACTTATAATTATATTTAGAATTATATTAATTATTGTCAATACAATATTATATTTTAACAAAAATTATCAAATCAAACCAAGAAGAAACAAGATCATAACAAACAATTCAAACTGAAAATGATAACTAATTTATTTTCCACATTTGATCCATCCACATCTATATATTATTCAATAAATTGAAACAGAACATTCATTATTATTATCCTATTCCCTTATACTTATTGAATAATAAATTCACGTTTCAGAAAAATTTATCAAATTATTTCTAATACTCTGCATAATGAATTCAAAATATTATTAAAACAAAGTAAAGGTCTAACAATTATAATAACATCAATATTTATATTTATTTTAATTAATAATATAATAGGTCTATTACCATACATTTTCACCAGATCAAGTCATCTAGTATTCTCATTAACAATTTCATTGCCCCTATGATTATCAATTATACTATTTGGATGAATTCAAAAAACTCAACACATATTTAGACATTTAATTCCAACAGGGACCCCAGGCCCACTAATACCATTTATAGTATGCATTGAAACAATTAGTAATTTAATCCGACCAGGATCATTAGCTGTACGACTTACAGCTAATATAATTGCAGGACATTTATTAATAAGATTATTAGGTAATAATACAACAAATGCAACAAGAATGGTTATTATAATATTAATAACTATTCAAATTATATTAATATTATTTGAAACAGCAGTAGCCATAATTCAAGCATATGTATTTTCAATTCTAACAACACTTTACTCAAGTGAAGTTAATTATGCAAAAACAAAACCACCCATTTCACCTAGTTGACCCAAGACCATGACCCTTAACAGGTTCAATTGGAGCAATAACAATAGTATCAGGAATTGTAATATGATTCCACATAAAAAATATAACATTAATATTAATCGGTATTATAATCATTATCATAACTATAGTACAATGATGACGAGACATTGTCCGTGAAGGAACTTATCAAGGTAAACATACAATAATCGTAACCAAAGGACTAAAATATGGTATAATTCTATTCATTATCTCCGAAGTATTTTTCTTCATTTCATTCTTTTGAGGATTCTTCCATAGAAGATTGGCCCCAACAGTAGAAATTGGTATAACATGACCTCCTAAAGGAATCCAAACATTTAACCCTATAGACATTCCATTACTTAATACAACAATTCTTTTATGTTCAGGCATTACAATTACATGAGCTCATCATAGAATCATAAACATAAATCACTCACAAACAGTAAAGGGATTATTTTTAACAGTCATTCTAGGTATTTATTTCACAATTTTACAGGCATATGAATACATTGAATCACCATTCACAATTGCTGACTCAGTATATGGGTCTTGTTTCTTTATAGCAACAGGATTTCATGGTATTCATGTAATCATTGGAACAACATTTTTAATAGTATGTTTAATCCGAACAATTAAATTTCACTTCTCAAGAAAACACCACTTTGGATTTGAAGCAGCAGCATGATATTGACATTTTGTTGATGTAGTATGATTATTTTTATATATTTCTATTTACTGATGAGGTAGTTATTTTTTTAGTATAATAAGTATATTTGACTTCCAATCAAAAGGTCTTATATTAAGAAAAAATAATTATATTAGTAACCACAACCATAATGATATGTATAATAATTAGCTTAATTTTAATAGGATTATGTTTCGTAATCTCAAAAAAAGATAAAAATAATCGAGAAAAAATAACACCATTTGAATGTGGATTTGATCCAAAAAGTTCATCGCGAATACCATTTTCAATACAATTCTTCATAATTGCTATCATCTTTCTAATTTTTGATGTAGAAATTGTAATCATTTTACCCACTATCAAGATAATACATACAAGAAACATAATAACATGATTCTTAATTACAACAACATTCATTATAATTCTTATTTTAGGATTATATTATGAATGAAAAAATAAAATTATTGAATGAGCCATTTAAGGGGTTATAGTTAAATTAATAACATTTAATTTGCAATTAAAAATTATTCTATATAAGAATTATCCTCAAAGTAAAGAAGTAAATATTACATTTAGTTTCGACCTAAAAATAGAGTTATAAACTCCATACTTTTAACTAAAACCAAAATAGAGGTAATTCACTGTTAATGAATTTATTGATTTCAAAATCTAGTTAAAAGAGAATGTTGTAACTAAAAGAAGCTGCTAACTATCTTTTAAAGCGGTTAAAATCCGTTTTTCTCTTATTTATATAGTTTATAAAAAACACTTCATTTTCAATGAAGAAAAGAAATAACTTTTTCTATAAATATTTAAGAAGAATAAATCTTATCATAATATCTTCAGTATTAGGCTTTAACAATTAAGCTACTTAAATTTAATTAACAAGAAAAATAAAAATAAATAAGAAAAAAGTAAATATATAAACCTTTAAATTATTAATATAGAAAAGTTCAGACAACTTTCTCAAAACTACTAGAAAGAAAAAAGATAGCTTTGAAAAAGTTGTCTCCCCTCAACCCGCTTCAAAATTCTTGAATGAATAAAATGAAAAATTATTAAAAATTTTAGAAGACAAATAAGTTCTATAATTTGGTATAAATCATATTCTTCCAAAAAAATTTACCATTAAATAATTATTAACATAATAATAATTAAAATTTTTTCTAAATTCAGAAAATTTTAGCCCGAAAATTGTTCTTAAAAAAATAACAACAATTGTAACAATTTTTATACAAAAAGATAATATTAAAAAAACTGGTGTAAAAAAAATTAATCATCTAATTATTCTTCCTCTAACAACAGCCATCAAGACCAAAAAAATTATTGAAAAATTTATATAAAAATCTTCATAATAAGATTGACAACTATAAGTATTTGGGGCTGTAATCAAAACATAATATGCGAGACGTACACTATATGAAACAGTTAACCCTACAGAAATATATATAATTAAGTAAATAAAAAAGTTTGTTCTACCAAAAGAAAATATTTCTAAAATTAAATCCTTAGAATAAAATCCTGAAAGATATGGAAATCCACATAATGCCAAATTTGAAATTAAAAAACAAGTAATAGTTATAGGTAAATAATTTATTAACCCACCTATAAAACGAATATCCTGGGTATTATTTATAACATGAATAATTAAACCGGCACACAAAAATAATAATGCCTTAAAAAAAGCATGAGTTAATAAATGAAAAAATGAAAAAATTGGATAACCTAAAAAAAGGATAGTTATTATTAAACCTAATTGTCTTAAAGTAGATAGGGCAATAATTTTTTTTAAATCAAACTCAAAATTAGCACCTAAACCAGATATAAATATAGTTATTATAGAAATAATTAAAAAAAAGTTACAATTGAATAAAGATAATAAATCTCTAAAACGAATTAATAAATAGACACCTGCCGTTACCAGAGTTGAGGAATGTACTAAAGCAGAAACAGGTGTTGGAGCTGCTATCGCAGCAGGCAATCAAGAAGAAAATGGAATTTGAGCTCTTTTAGTAAATCCAGCTAAAATTAATAAATAAACTATATAAATTACTCAATCAAAATTATTAATTAAATAATAAAAATAATGTCATCTCCCATAATTCATTATTCAAGCAATTCTTAAAAGGATGGCAACATCACCTAAACGATTAGTTAAAATTGTTAATGCCCCAGCATTATAAGATTTATAATTTTGGAAATAAATTACTAAACAATAAGATACTAATCCAAGACCATCTCAACCAATTAAAATTCTAATTAAATTAGGTCTTATAATCAATATAAATATAGAAAAAATAAATATAATAACTAAATATAAAAAACGAATTTTATATATATCATCATATATATAAGAATGACTATAACAAATTACTATTGAAGAAATAAAAAATACACAACCTCTAAATATTATTGACATTCAATCAAAAATTAATGTAAAAGTAATTAATGTTCTATTAACACTAATTAATTCCCAATCTAATAAATAAATTATATCATTAAATATAAAATTTAAACCTAAAAAAATCATTATTAAACCAAAAAAAAATAAAATGATAGATACATAAATATATATACTAAAATGCTTCATAAGTCTGAAATAAAATTATACCTATAACACCACAAATTATTATTCTTATTAAACTATTCAAACATAATCAAACTAAAAAAATATCAATCTTCATAATTAAAATATTTAAAGGCAATCAATGTAAAAATAATAATATTAATTCACGAACATTAACAAAAGAAAAACTTTTTAAACCAAAAAATAATTGACCGTGCTGAGTATATGCATATAAATAAACTCTATAACAACATCTCAAAAAAGAACCTAAAAATAAATAAATAAATCTTAAATTACATCATCTCATAACCGAATTAATAATTATAATTTCCCCCAATAAATTTAATGAAGGAGGACTAGCCATGTTATTAGCACACAATAAAAATATAAAAAAAGAAAGTCTAGGAACTAAAGTAATAAACCCCTTATTAAAATAAAATCTCCGACTCCCGGAACGTTCATACATCATATTAGCTAAACAAAAAAGGCCAGATGAACATAAACCATGACCAATCATTAAAATCAAAGCTCCTAATATACCAAAATAATTTAATGAAAAAATTCCACAAATAACTAAAGCCATATGTCTAACTGATGAATAAGCAATTAATGACTTTATATCAACCTGAAATATACAAATTACACCAATTATTGCTATACCAAAAAGACTCAAACAAATAAAAAATAAATTATTAGACAAATAATTTCCATCTAAAATTTTAAATACACGTATTAAACCATAGCCCCCTAACTTTAATAAAACACCAGCCAAAATTATTGAACCCGAAATTGGTGCTTCAACATGAGCCTTCGGTAATCAAAAATGAAAAAAAATTATTGGCATTTTAATCAAAAAAGCTATAATTAATGCTATATACAAATAAAAATTATAATCCAAAGAAATTATTATAAAAGATAAACTATTATTAACATCATAAATATAAAAAATAGATAATAATAAAGGTAAAGAACCAAACAAAGTATAAAATAGTAAATAAAACCCAGCTGATAATCGCTCAGGCTGATATCCCCAACCAAAAATTAATAATAAAGTAGGAATCAAACTAGATTCAAAAAAAACATAAAATAAAAAAATATTAGAAGTTGAAAAGGTTATAATTAAAAAAATTATTAAAAAGATTAAAAGTATTAAAAATATACTATTATTATTTTTAATTAAATAACTAGACAAAATTATTAAAAAAATAATTCAAATACTTAAATAAATCAATGATCCAGATAATAAATCCATCATAAATAAATATCTAAAAGAAGAAAAATAACTTAACATAAAATTTATGTTCAAAAAGATTAAAAAGAATAAAATTATTCTAAAAATTAAAACTATTCAATTTGACAAAAAAATCATTGGTAGCATAAAAAAAAATGTTAAAAATATTTTTATCATAATAAACTAGACAAATTCAACAAATTATCATTACCAAAAGAACGAATTATTGTTACCAAAATAGAAAGACCTAAAACTCCTTCACAAACAGAAAAAGTTAAAAATAAAATAATAAAATTATTTTCACTAGAATAATTGTATAAAAACAAGAAAAATCTAAAAAAAATAATAACAACCAAATATTCTAAACTTAATAAACTCAACAACAAATGTTTACGTAATGAACAAAAAATCAAAATACCAGAAAAAAATATATAAATACAAAAATATATTAAAATAAGTTTTAATAGTTTAATAAAAAATAATGATCTTGTAAATCGTAGATAGTGTAAAACTTTAAAACTTCAGCAAAGAAATTATTTATCTCATCTTTAATCTCCAAAATTAATATTTTAATTAAAATACTCGCTGAAAATGAAAATAATCATAATAATTATATTAACAATATCAACAATTATTATTAGTATAAATCACCCATTAAGATTAGGATTTATTATTATTATTCAAACAACCTTATTATCAATTATAATAAATATAATAATAAAATACCCATGATATGCATATGTATTAATTTTAACAATGTTAGGTGGTATATTAATTTTATTTATATACATGGCCAGAATTGCTTCAAATGAAATTATAAAATTTTCTCCAAAAACTATAATTATTATAATTATCACCATTATAATTATATTAATTTTAATTAAAAATGAAAATATTATATTAAATTATCAAAATATAATAATATTAGATAATCAACAAAATATATCATTAATAAAATTATTCAATAACAAAAGATCAATATTAACAATCATTATAGCACTGTATTTATTAATAACAATGATTTATGTAATTTTCTTGATTAATATATTTGAAGGACCTATACGTAAAAAAAGTTATGAAAAAACCTATTCGTAAAAATCACCCAGTTATTAAAATTATAAATTCTTCACTTATTGACCTACCAACACCCTCATCTATTTCAATTTGATGAAATTTTGGATCTCTTCTAGGTATATGTTTAATTATCCAAATTCTGACAGGACTATTTTTAGCCATACATTATACAGCTGATATTAATATTGCATTTAACAGTGTTATTCACATCAATCGTGATGTAAATAGAGGATGATTACTACGAAATATACACGCAAACGGAGCATCAATATTTTTTATTTGTTTATATTTACACATCGGACGAGGTATATATTATGGATCATATAAATTATTTATGACATGAAGTGTAGGTGTAATTATATTATTCGCAATTATAGCAACAGCCTTCCTTGGTTATGTTTTACCATGAGGACAAATATCATTCTGAGGAGCAACAGTTATTACAAATCTTATATCTGCAATTCCTTATTTAGGAAATGAAATTGTTAAATGACTATGAGGGGGATTCTCAATTGACAATGCAACATTAACCCGATTCTTTACACTACATTTTTTACTACCATTTATTATTGCAGCTTTAACAATAATTCACTTATTATTTTTACATCAAACAGGGTCTAATAACCCTACAGGTATAAATAGTAATTACGACAAAATACCATTTCATCCTTATTTCTCAATCAAAGATATTATAGGAATAATTATTGCATTATATTTATTTCTTATGCTAAATTTATTAGAACCACGTATACTAGGAGACCCTGAAAATTTTATCCCAGCAAATCCTTTAGTTACACCAATTCATATTCAACCAGAATGATATTTCTTATTTGCATACGCAATTTTACGTTCTATTCCCAATAAGTTAGGAGGAGTAATTGCAATAATTTTATCAATTCTAATACTAATAGTAATCCCAATTACAAGAAAAAGTAAATTTCAAAGTAATATATTTTATCCTATTAATCAAACTATATTTTGAATATTCTTAACTTTAGTTATATTATTAACATGAATTGGTGCCCGACCCGCAGAAGAACCTTATATTACAACAGGTCAAATCATTACAACATTGTATTTTATCTATTTCATTATTAACCCAATAACATTAAAATTATGAGATAAAATAACTGCTTAGTTGACTAAGCTTTAGAAAAGCATATATTTTGAAAATATAAAATAGTGGTTAAATTCCTCTATCAACTTAACTTATAATAATGATTATAAAAACTCAAATATATAAAAAATAAATCCCATAAAAAAAATAAAATAATTTAAAGAAATAGGTAAAAAAACCTTTCAAGTTAAATATATTAATTTATCATAACGAAACCGTGGCAATGTACCCCGAACTCAAATAACAAAAAAGATAATAAAAATTAACTTAAAAAAAAAAGTTAAAGAAAATAAATTACAACCAAGAAAAACAACAACTGTCAATATACTCATAAAAATAATATTTATATACTCAGATAAAAAAATATAAGCAAATCCTCCTCTTCTATACTCAACATTAAACCCTGAAACTAATTCAGATTCCCCTTCAGCAAAATCAAAAGGAGATCGATTAACTTCAGCCAAAAAAGAAGCTAATCAACAAAAAAATAAAGGAAATGAAAAAAAAATAAACCAGATATAATATTGATAAAAATATATTATAACAAAATTAAAATCATAAACAAAGATAAATAAACACAAAAGAATTATTGCCATTCTAACCTCATATGAAATAGTCTGAGCTATTGACCGTAAAGATCCTAATAAAGAATAATTAGAATTAGATGATCAACCACATATTAAAACACCATAAACCCCAAATCTCGTGCAACAAAGGAAAAAAAGTAAACCTAAATTAAAATTATATAAATTAATTATATAAGGAAATAATAATCAAAGACAAAAAGATAAAAACAATATAAAAACCGGAGAAAAATAATAGATTATAAAGTTTGATATACACAAATAAGTCTGTTCCTTAAAAAACAATTTTAAACCATCTCTAAAAGGTTGAAGAATACCTATATAACCAACCTTATTAGGACCCTTCCGTAATTGGATATAACCCAAAACCTTACGTTCCAACAAAGTAACAAAAGCCACAGACAAAAGAACTATAATTAACAAAAACAAAAAATAAATTATATATATTACTATTTGTAAAAAAATTACATAAATAAATTCTAAATTTATTGCACTAATCTGCCAAAATAGTTAATTTTAATCAAAAAAAAATAATATAATTAATATAAATGGTCCTTTCGTACTAATTTATATAAAAATAAGGATAGAAACCGACCTGGCTCACGCCGGTCTGAACTCAAATCATGTAAGAATTTAATGGTCGAACAGACCAAAACAACTGAAATTCTGCCCCCAGTTTTTATCTTAATTCAACATCGAGGTCGCAAACTTTTTCATCAATATGAACTCTCCGAAAAAATTACGCTGTTATCCCTAAGGTAAGTTAATCTTATAATCAAAAGTTATGGATCAAAACATAAATTAATGTAAAAAAATAATGAAAGTTAAATAAATTTCACTGTCACCCCAACAAAACTTAACATTTTAAGTATTCTTAATATTAACCAAAATAAAAACTTATTAATTAAGTAAACTTCTATAGGGTCTTCTCGTCCTATAAAAAAATTTTATCTTTTTAAATAAAAAATTAAATTCAAATAAATTAATTAAATAAAGTTAATTTTTCATCAAACCATTCATTCTAGCCTCCAATTAAAAGACAAATGATTATGCTACCTTAGTACAGTCAAAATACCGCAGCCTTTTAATTTTTTAAATCAATGGGCAGGCCCAATCTTATATATTAATCAAAAAAACATGTTTTTGTTAAACAGGTGAAAATTATTGTTGCCGAATTCATATAATTAAATTAAACAAATTACTAATTTTATCATTATAAAAAAATATAATAAATTATAAAATTATTATTAATAAAAATTTAAAACCCAAATAATAAATCATAATAAAAGAAAAATAATTATAAAAAAATAAATGATGGAAATTTTTAATCCTACAAAAAATCATGAAATTATTGTAATTATAAAAATTAACTTAAGATTATCCCTAAGAAAATTACTTTAAAAAAATTAAAATTAATAAAATTAAAAATAATACAAAATTAAAGCTAAATTAAATTTATTTATTAATAAACTAGATATAAACTTAAATGAATAGCATATAACATCTAATTAAAAATTATTAATTTTTATGAAACAAAAAATTACATTTATAATTAACTCTTAAGTTTTCGAGAAAAAAGAAATTAATCTTCAGAAATTGATAAACCCTGATGCAAAAGGTACTAAAAACAAATTATACTTATATAAAAATAAAAATTATCCTTCACAGTGAATTAATTATAAGAAAAAAAATTTTTTCAAAAATACTAAAATAAAAAATATTTTTTATAAAAAAGAAAAAAAATTATAAAACTTAAATAATAATTATCAAATTGTTTTGAATTGCACAAAAAAATATATTAATGTAAATAATAATTACCCTACGGTATCAATTTGAAATTACCAGGCCCACCTTCCGGTAGGCCTACTTTGTTACGACTTATCCCAACTCATAACGGGAGTGACGGGCGATGTGTACATTATTTAGAACTAAAATCATGATTATAATTTAATAAAAATTACACTTAAATCCAATTTCACAAGAAAATTACAAATATTGCTCCATTATTAAAATAAATGTAACCCATCTCTTCTTTAATATAACTACATCTTGACCTAACATTAAACTCATTAAAGTTTTAAGAAAATAATCTTATAATACATTCAATGACAGCGATATATAAGTAAAATTAAAGTAAAATCAATCGTGGATTATCAATTACAGGACAGGTTCCTCTAAAAAGATTAAATAACCGCCAAATTCTTTTAATTTAAAGAACATAACTATTAATATTAAGAAAAATTTACAGTAAAAATAATAGGGTATCTAATCCTAGTCTATTTAAAACTTTCATATATCAAAATCTTTAACCTATAAAAATATAAAATAATATAAATTTCACCTAAAATTAAAAATTAATTTTACAAATTATAAAAATTAATACATAAATCAAAAAAATTCAATTTAACTAATTGTATAACCGCAACTGCTGGCACAATTTTTGTTAGTTATAAATTTAAACTCTGTTCTTATCTCACAATAATTTAACAAAATTAAATATTGAAAAAAAATCTTTTAGAAAATAAAGAAAATCTTACATATAAAATAGTTAAAAATCAAAATTTTAAATAAAGAATCAAAATTTAAAAATAAAAAAAAAGCTCGGAACCAAGGCAATATATGCCCCCGGCCCCGGTCGTCCCTCCTATAAACATTTGTTTCTCTATATTAGTCCCTCAATCCTATATAACTACTATCATTCCTTATCTATACCACTAATTACCTACCTATAAATACTTATATAATGTTACCTACCTATTACTTTGCTATACCTATTTAGTTATGTCCCTTAAGCATACCCTGTACTTTCACTAACCCATAAATCATTATTAGATCCTGCTCCTAGATCAATAGCCTCTTATTTCAATGCCTTAACTTGTCCTTATATATACCGTACAATACCCCTCCATAAATATTTATCCTAATTGAGCTTTTATTGGTTATATCACCATCCTCTTATAGTATTTTCCCGTCTCTGATATGACTCAATCCCCTCGATTGTAAACAATATCTATTTTCTTTTCCTTCTTTTTCCACCATTTATGTATATCCTCTTTGTTTATCCTCTCATATATAAGCCCCCCTGGTTTCCCCCCAAGAATTATATCTATTCGTGATTGTTACACCTTGATTTACCAACTACTATCATATCCATTAACTATTAGTATCCATTAACTTTCCCGAAATACTTATATGTCCAAGCCCATTGACTAACATGATCCATTTTACCAAATTGTATTAAATAAATAATTTTCTTAAAATCCAATTAATTAAAAACTAATATTTTATAAAAAATTAAAACTATGGGTACCAATCTTATTAAACAATTTTATCAATTTATATATTAAGATTATTATATAATTGTTAAAGTCCAATAAAATTAAATTTTTATTAAATAAGATGCCTGATAAAAGGATTATTTTGATAGAATAAATCATGTAATTATATTACTCTTATTATATTATTTAGAATTAAACTAATCCTTTGAGATCAAAACTCAATGTGCACCTATACACCAAAATATAGAAAGATAAGCTAAAATTAAGCTTTTAGGTTCATACCCTGAATATAGAAAATAACTTCTTCTTTCTA